AGTCCATATCTATGTGTATATAACATCAGTTAGTATATCATTCATGTCTCTCTTACAACACGACGAAGAAAAAAAAATGGTTTTTTTAAACCATTAAGAATATGTATACCATACACCTCGCTGGGATTGTAGTTCAATTGGTCAGAGCACCGCCCTGTCAAGGCGGAAGCTGCGGGTTCGAGCCCCGTCAGTCCCGAACTAGGATCCGATCCGTTAAATAAATGGATAAATTTCTTTAACGTGAAAAAAGAAACAGGGAGCAAGATCTAATACCCAGCGGGATCCCGATTTCTTTTGTTTTTATTTCGTATTTATCATTAGACAAATACGGGAATTTCCATTTCTTTCATTAGTGCCGATTGATAAGAGAGAGACATAACATAACATAATAGTTAGATTCGGGTAGTATTCTTATATTCACTTTACTATTTTTTTTTAAGAGATACTCGTCCACTCTTGTTTTTCAATATTTTTGATGAATAAAATAGAAAAGAGTACCCCTTTTTACCGGAGTACATATGCAAATTGTATTCGTTTATTGTACGAGACACAACGAACTTAACATAAGTGCCTCGACAGAGTACTTGTCAGGGTAAATGAAAACCCCTTTGAGCTCCAACTTTTTTTTTGGGGGGGGTATCCTCAATGACTAATTGGAAACAATCTATCTCATTTTCATTCAAATAAACTAAATTGCACACTCCATTTTTTATGTATGCCTTCCAGTCCCAATTGAAGGAAGAAATACTAATAAAATAAAAGAGGAGAACGAGTAACACTCCTTTTTATTAAATTCATTGGAATTATATTAGATTTTTGATACTTAACTCGTCCTTTTTCCATCTCACTCCTACTCTTTTCTTTTGATCTGTGTGTCATCCATAGAATACCATACCAGTCATATAATACCTCATAATTGTATGTACTCATAATTGTATGTATAAGTATAATATAACGAAGGAGGAATATGAATATATAAGGAAGACGATAAGGTTGGGTTATTTATAGAAAAGAAAAAGTGGAAAAGGATGTAAATTCAATTGGATTCCTGATCCAATAAAGAATCCTTTTTCAGATTTAGTATAGATAAAGGATCTTCCTATGTTATACTATTCAATTCTCGACGATGAATTTATTTGATAGATCATATATTGTTATTGATAATACTGATCCGATTCAGTATCATCAGAATGCAATTCATCCCATTGAATTTACAGGAATCCAATTTCTCATCTCTATGGGATTAGATCCCGAGTTATTGCGAAGTAAAAAAACAATGAGATTATGGAAGTAAATATTCTCGCATTTATTGCTACTGCACTGTTCATTCTAGTTCCTACTGCTTTTTTACTTATCATCTACGTAAAAACAGTCAGTCAAAATGACTAATTTGATTGAAACTTGAATTATTAGTTCTTATCAATGATTGAAGAAAGGAAAGGGATTCAAACTTCAAGTCTTAAACGAAAGAAATGATCTGGCTGGAATCATAAGTATCTGAGATAGTACTATCTAAGCCTAGATAGTATGGTATAGTTATCTAGTATTATATAGTATATATTATCATATTCATTATTTTCATAGAGAGTTGTATTATATATTGATCTAGATATAGACTTTTTCCTATAAAAAAAAAGCCCATATCTAGATCAATATACAATATGTATGTACATGGATTAGATGTATATCTAAATAGTACATCAAAATAGCAGCCCAATTCTTTTTTTTGGCTACATTTACCTGTGTGTATTTCGATCGATCCAAAATAATCGAAGGCCAACTGTTCTAATTCTTAACCTATTTTAGAATTTATTTATATAGGATGGATCCTGAGATCCATCAAAAGAATCAATGGAACAAGAATAATACGGGCATATACTAATCTATTAGAAATTTCAAATTAAATAAAAAAGTAAACAAAAAAAGAGAAAAGAAAACGAAACCAAAGAATCTTTTTCTTTTTTTAGATTTCCCACCCCAATAAGCTATTGCTTGATCCATTAACAGAAAACATGATCCGCGTAGTTCTATTCTATGATAATTTATTCAGATTTGTAAAAGGGAATAGGTTAATAGAGTAGACTCCTCTCTATTTTTTATGCTTTTTTTTTTGACTCATCTCATGTCTTAAGCATAAAAAATAGAGAGGAGTCTAAAAGAAAGGTGAAATACGCGATACGTGAATCGCGCAACGAAAGAAGGATCTAATCTTCTTATGTGTAGAACCTCTTTTATTTGGTTTGGACAACAACTAGTCACTTCCAATAGAAAGTATGTATTGCTATAATCTAATTAGATTAGCGGAACGACTTTCTGTTCTCTTAGAACAGTAAAAGTAAAAAAAGAGGGAAACAAATACAAATAAAGAAAAAAAAGAAAAAGCTTCGCAAAACGTTCAATTAAACAATTCATACAATTAAATTACTCAACTAGTAGTCCCCCTAAAGTCCACTCCTTCCCCATACTACAAGTGAGAGGGAAAATGTAAAGACTACCATTAAAGCAGCCCAAGCGAGACTTACTATATCCATATGAATTATGTCTCCTATCTCTATGAAGAAATTATTTAATTATTGATCAATAATCATAGTGGAATTAATGGCGCAGAGTCAAAATAGAATTCTGACTTAAGGCTTTTAATGAACCAATCCAATGAATCTACTTGTAACAAAATTCTACCAGGTAGAATTTGGAAGTATAAGTATTAAGATTAAGTACAGACATACCTTTTCTTGGAAAATTGGATAGCAAAGGAATACTTCTATCCTAATGAAATGAAACATGTGGGAATACTAAGACCTATTGTTTGTTACCCCCCTTTTTTTTCGACTTTTTACTTTTACTCTATAAAAATAAAAATAAGAGTTGACCGACTATCCTGATTGAATGTCTGATTACTCAGAGACCCTCGTGAGTCTGGATACAAAGTTTCTTCAATACTTTCCACAACTTCTAAATGGATTTCCCATCAGCCTATCCAATCTAATTCCAGATGGAGTCAGTAGACACAATTTTAGTAGTGGTAGTGAAAAAGAATTAGGAATTCTTGATACTCTTTCGTACAATCTCTTCTTCAATCCTAGGAGAAAAATGGATTGTCTTTTAGGAACCTTTGGATACTTTCGACCTCTGATTTTCGTCGTTGTGAATCCCAGAATTGACTCTCACTATTTTTTTTTTCAAAAAAAAAATAGTGAGAGTCAATCATATTACTAAGTAAGACTCACTTCATTCCTATTTGTATCGGTTTGAGCCACACCCAAGTACCAGATTTTGAGAAAAAAAACTATCGATAGGCTTATACTTCTCCGGCTCCGGGGACAAAATTATTCGAATTAAATCAGTAGAATAAGAAATCCCCCGTTTGTTTTTTGTTGATCAGGCGACACCCAGATTTGAACTGGGGATAAAGGATTTGCAGTCCCCTGCCTTACCACTTGGCCATGTCGCCAAATCCGATCCAAATCTAAAACAAAATCTAAAATAGGTAAAAAAAGAGTATTCATCCATATTCTTTTACTAAGATTCTATTACTAATTCTTTTCTTTTTTTGATCCAATCCAATTTAGATTATTCTCTTCGATTGGTTATCACACCCCTTAAAAAAAAAACTCCCCTTCTCTTTCCATTGAGAAGGTAAAAAAAGGATTTTCGGTCACAAACTGAAAAATTTAGTGCAAATTGGAACCATTAACTATTTTTTTTTTGAATTAGTGAAAAGTTCTTCAATTTTTATCTCAAATTGTTGCCTTTCCTTACTGGCATAACAAATCAATTCAAATATATCAATATATTTGATATGTGTATATGTAAACCCATACCCCAAAAACTAAAATTGTTACACATATACCGTTTTATGTACATATCCCATATCCTTATAGGGAATCGTCGTGCTTTTTTTTTCGTTTTCCATAATACAATGGAAAAAGTGGAAATTATGATATAGTGTGACCTGACTTCTGTTGCCACAAACAAAACAAAATTGCTATAAAAAAAAAGATGAGATATGTGGATAGGTGGATAGCTATACCGGCATATACTTTATTTAGTAAATATTATTCCTATTACACAATTCAATCATATTCCATAAATCCATATTATATATATATAGTCAAAATCAAATTATATTTATATATGGTTATTATAGTAAAAGTCAAAAAATTTTTTCAACATGAAATAAAATGAACTTTAACTAAAGGGAAACCCATATTACTACTGGCTTTCTTTATTTCATTCATAGAGATTCGATTTCATTCTGAATCCATTTATTTTTTTGGTACCCAATCAATCTAATCGTATTATCATAATAATAGGTAGAAGTTGGATGAATTTTTATATTCTATATAAGACTCCATAAGTGTAAGTAACGGAATTTTTCTGGGAATGCTTTATTTTATAAATTTATTTCCATTTGTACCTGTCGCAAATTCGAACTTGCGTCGAAAATGCTCTTCATTCCTCTGTCTCATTTCCGTTATCATACGTATGAAGTAGGGTTGTCTAAAATTTCATGTGATTCAGTAAACGGAATATACATTCCATCATTGCGAAATCGATCCATATGGATCGATAAATAGTGAGCTAATAATGGGATTTTTCGATAAAGTGGAAACTTTAAAATTAAGATGCTCTGGGATGATGGAAATGAGGGAATGTCCACAATACCTGGATTTAGTCAGATCCAATTTGAGGGATTTTGTAGGTTTATTAATGAGGGCTTGACGGAAGAATTTCATAAGTTTCCGAAAATTGAAGACACAGATCAAGAAATTGAATTTAAATTATTTGTAGAAAGATATCAATTGGTAGAACCCTTGATAAACGAAAGAAATGCTGTGTATGAATCACTCACATATTCTTCTGAATTATATGTACCCGCGGGATTAATTTGGAAAACCGGTATAGATATGCAAGAAGAAACCATTTTTATTGGAAACATTCCAATAATGAATTCCCTGGGAACCTTTATAATAAATGGAATATACAGAATTGTGATCAATCAAATATTGCAAAGTCCTGGTATTTACTACCGTTCAGAATTGGACCATAACGGAATTTCTGTCTATACCAGCACCATAATATCAGATTGGGGGGGGAGATCAGAATTAGAGATTGATAGAAAATCAAGGATATGGGCCCGTGTGAGTAGGAAACAGAAAATATCTATTCTAGTTCTATCGTCGGCTATGGGTTCGAATCTAAGAGAAATTCTGGATAATGTTTGTTACCCTGAGATTTTATTGTCTTTCCTGAATGATAAGGAGAAAAAAAAGATTGGGTCAAAAGAAAGTGCTATTTTGGAATTTTATCAACAATTTGCTTGTGTAGGTGGGGATCCGATATTTTCTGAGTCCTTATGTAAGGAATTACAAAAGAAATTTTTTCAACAAAGATGTGAATTAGGAAGGATTGGTCGACGAAATATGAACCGTAGACTGAATCTTGATATACCTCAGAACAATACATTTTTGTTACCACGAGATGTATTGGCTGCTGTGGATCATTTGATCGGAATGAAATTTGGAATGGGTACACTTGATGATATGAATCACTTGAAAAATAAACGTATTCGTTCTATAGCGGACTTGCTACAGGATCAATTTGGACTGGCTCTTGTTCGTTTAGAAAACGCAGTTCGAGGAACTATATCTGGAGCAATTCGTCATAAATTGATACCGACTCCTCAAAATTTGGTAACTTCAACTTCATTAACAACCACTTATGAATCGTTTTTTGGCCTACATCCTTTATCTCAAGTTTTGGATCGAACTAATCCATTGACACAAATTGTTCATGGGCGAAAATTGAGTTATTTGGGTCCTGGAGGATTGACGGGGAAAACTGCTAGTTTTCGGATACGAGATATTCATCCTAGCCACTATGGACGTATTTGTCCAATTGACACGTCCGAAGGAATCAATGTTGGACTTATTGGATCCTTAGCTATTCATGTGAGGATTGGCCATTGGGGATCCATAAAGAGTCCGTTTTATGAAATATCTGAAAGATCAAAAAAAGAGGCACAGATAGTTTATTTATCACCAAATAGAGATGAATATTATAGGGTAGCAGCTGGAAATTCTTTGGCCTTGAATCAGAGTATTCAGGAAGAACAGGTTGTTCCAGCTCGATACCGTCAAGAGTTCCTGACTATTGCATGGGAACAGATTCATCTTAGAAGTATTTTTCCCTTCCAATATTTTTCTATTGGAGCTTCTCTCATTCCTTTTATCGAGCATAATGATGCGAATCGGGCTTTAATGAGTTCTAATATGCAGCGCCAAGCAGTTCCGCTTTCTCAGTCCGAAAGGTGCATTGTTGGAACTGGACTGGAACGTCAAACGGCTCTAGATTCGGGGGTTTCCGCTATAGCCGAACACGAGGGAAAGATCATTTATACTGATCCTGACAAGATTCTTTTTGCAAGTAATGGAGACACTACTATAAGTATTCCATTAGTTATCTGTCAACGTTCCAACAAAAATACTTGTATGCATCAAAAACCTCAGGTTTCGCGAGGTAAATGCATTAAAAAGGGACAAATTTTAGCAGACGGTGCGGCTACAGTTGCTGGGGAACTCGCTTTAGGAAAAAATGTATTAGTAGCTTATATGCCATGGGAAGGTTACAATTTTGAAGATGCAGTACTAATTAGCGAACGTTTGGTATATGAAGATATTTATACTTCTTTTCACATTCGGAAATATGAAATTAAGACTCATATGACAAGCCAAGGACCTGAAAGAATCACTAGGGAAATACCACATCTAGAGGCTCATTTACTCCGCAATTTAGACAAAAATGGAGTTGTGATGCTGGGATCTTGGGTAGAAACAGGTGATATTTTAGTAGGAAAATTAAGGCCTCAGACGGCAAACGAATCCTCATATGCTCCAGAGGATAGATTATTAAGAGCCATTCTTGGAATTCAGGTATCCACTGCAAAAGAAACTTCTCTAAAACTACCTATAGGCGGAAGAGGGCGCGTTATTGACGTGAGATGGATCGGGAAAAAGGGGGGTTCCTGTTATAATTTAGAAATGATTCGTGTATATATTTCACAGAAACGTGAAATCAAAGTAGGTGATAAAGTAGCTGGAAGACATGGGAATAAAGGTATCATTTCCAAAATTTTGCCTAGACAAGATATGCCTTATTTGCAAGATGGAACACCTGTTGATATGGTCTTCAACCCATTAGGAGTACCATCACGAATGAATGTGGGACAGATATTTGAATGTTCGCTCGGGTTAGCGGGGGATCTGTTAAAAAGACATTATAGAATAGCATCTTTTGATGAGAGATATGAGCAAGAGGCTTCGAGAAAGCTAGTGTTTTCTGAATTATATGAAGCCAGTAAGCAAACAAAAAATCCATGGGTATTTGAACCGGAATATCCGGGAAAAAGCAGAATATTTGATGGAAGAACAGGAAATCCTTTTGAACAACCTGTCTTAATAGGAAAGTCCTATATTTTAAAATTAATTCATCAAGTTGATG